GCGTCTAGGTTTCAAGAATTTAGTAGATTAATGAAAAATAATCGTTAAATCTTGATATGATAGCCCTTCGACTACTAATGTAGTGTCTACTGATTAGGTCTTGAATTAGGGAATCTAATTTCATTTTTAGTTACGGAAAGGAGGAAGATACTTTATATACGATATACGGACTCATGAAAGTATCTGAGTGCTCGAGCATTCAATCAATATTATATTGAATGGATAATTGGCTTTTTTTTTTTATTTTAATCTTCAAAAAAGAAATTCTTTCTTTTCGATAAGCTCTAGTCACGCATGTAATAGGCCATCCCATCTCCCGATTGTCTCTATGAAACAATCGGGAGACAGTAAAGATTAGATCAAATGAGAAAGGAATAATAGGGGTATGTGATAGATAGTGATCTATCTTGATTCTCTATTTTTAGACTTTTTACTTAATGTAATGAAATGCAGGGCAACAAAAGAAAGACTAGGTCTTATTATTCCTACATGTTACTAACACTCCTTTGATACTTCCAAGAGTTTCTCTGCCTCTTTTATTTATTTGTGCTTAATTTTTTCGCTTATACTAGAAATCATATAATAACTTGTTATAATTCGATTTTTGGATTGTTTCATCAATGGTGTTGTGCCCGAATCTCTTTTTGACTATGCGCTAGTGATTCCACTATTATTAGTGAATAATAATTATTAGTGAGCAATAATGGAATAATTCTTTTATATTCATAGAGATAGGGGACATAATTCACATGGATATGGTAAGTCTCGCTTGGGCTGCTTTAATGGTAGTCTTTACATTTTCTCTTTCACTCGTAGTATGGGGAAGAAGTGGACTCTAGAAGTACTACTAATTGAAGAATCAAACTGTATCGATTGTTTTTGTTTTATTTTATAGATCGTTCTGCAAAACTTTTTTTCTTTGATTTTTTTTTTGAACAGTAAAAAAAAAAAAAAGAGTTCTGTTATTATTATAAGTTTTTAAGTGGATACATACTTTCGACACGAAAGAACATAGACATAGTGGTTGTCCAATGAGATACTACGCATAATAATATACTACCTCATAATAAGATAGTACCTCGGGGTAGCCACCCACATATTACGTGCTTACCACTTGTTTTATTTATTATTATTAGTATTTTAGTTATTTTCAAAATAGGATTTATGCTTGTTTTATGGAACTCATTTCATATCATGGTTCAAACGTTAAAGATGGGGTTTGCTAATTCTTTTCGAAATGAAATCCGAAGATAAAAAGTTCCCACGGAACCGAACCCCTGGATCATCTGTCAACTGCTCAATCAATTACTTCTTTCGAATGCTAAAAAAGGATTAGTGGCCTTTCGATTATTTCATTTCAGATTCATTGGAATCAACATGAATTATGAAGCAAAGAAATAGAATTGGGCCACTATGTATATTATATTAACATTACATATATGTAATTGATATGATATTTATATATAAATAGAAAGATATATATTGTAGATTCATCTATATTCAAATTGATCTATATTCAACCTCTATTTTTATACAGTACAATTTTATACACTTCAATAACAATAATAGATAGTATGGTAGAAGGATTCATATATTTCTTTCTACCATACTATCGGATCTCATAGAATACTTCTCTCGTAGAATACTGATAATTCTAGTCCGCCAATTTCATTTAAGACGCGAAATTTTCATCCTTTTCATTTTTCTTATCTTCAAGCATTGATAAGAACTAAAAAGTCAAGGTTAATTCAAATTAATCACTTTGACTGATTGTTTTTACGTATATTATAAGTAAAAAGGCGGTAGGAACTAGAATGAACAGTGCAGTAGCAATAAATGCGAGAATATTTACTTCCATAATCTCATCGTTTCATTTTTTATTCGCAATAACTCGGGATTTAATCCCATAGAGATGATAAATGTTTCGCTTGTAAATTCAATGGGATGCATTGCATCTCGATGATATCGAATCGTATTAAAATATCATGAATAACAATATCGGAGCTATCAAATCGATTCATCGTCGAGAATTGAATAGTATAACATAGGAAGATCTTTTATCCATACCGAATTGAAACAAAATGGGATTCCTGATGCAATCAAGAATTTCTTTACTTTTTTTTATTTATAATTTTTTGCATTCTTTCTTTTCTATAATCTACTGCCCTCTTGTCCAATGCAATCATCTGATGAAGTCTCATCAGACTACCTTTACCCTCACATTGGTTATAAACAAACTCAAGCAAACAATAGCACATATATTTTGCTTTAAGACGAAAAATTAGATCAAAGTTGACTATGTTAAATTTATTTTGTATCGTCCAAATTCCCTTTGTGTATGTGCTTCCCGGAAACGTATAGTACTCTATTCCATTACAAAAATCGGGCGTAATCAAAAAAGCTAGACCCAGTACGGTATTCCTTCGAATCCTGAATATGATGCTACCAATAATTGTGGTAATTCACATATGTCACATATGTCTTTCTCCCATCAATCAGTACTCGTTGAAGAAATTGAAATTCCCATATTTTTTTTGATGAAAAATGTGGAAAAAAAAAAGAGAGATCCCGTTTGGAATAAAATTCAGTTATCTTATTTGTTCTCTCTTTCACAGGAAAGGAAGAGATGAATTGATGTATTTTTTTATTGGATTTGGATTGGATCCATCGGGACTGACGGGGCTCGAACCCGCAGCTTCCGCCTTGACAGGGCGGTGCTCTGACCAATTGAACTACAATCCCAGGGAAATAAAGTGTACAACATATGTTGTTGATTTAATTTCCTTCAAACCTTTCTATGCAGATTTTTGATTCGAATTGTCATATTCTAACAGACAGAGACGCGAGTAATAGATTGATATGCGCGGAGACATGTACTTTAGTGAGAGGAGCATGGATTAATAGTCATTTTTTCGTTATTGTCAAATTGATTGATAATCAATCTGTCAATGAATAAAAAAAGAGTTTTTTTTTTTATTCTTCCGTATCAAGTCAAGCATTTCTGTAGAAGGACAAATGGGTTATATCATTTTATGGTGGATCCGCGAATTATTGGGCCGAGCTGGATTTGAACCAGCGTAGACATATTGCCAACGAATTTACAGTCCGTCCCCATTAACCGCTCGGGCATCGACCCGGGAAGAATCAATTCCAAGCTTATTGATAATCCATGATCAACTTCCTTTCGTAGTACCCTACCCCCAGGGGAAGTCGAATCCCCGCTGCCTCCTTGAAAGAGAGATGTCCTGAACCACTAGACGATGGGGGCATACTTGCCCGACTGCCATCATACTATGATCATAGTATGAATAGTTTTTTGAAATTGTCAATATAAATATAATGGACTAATATGATGCAATTCGAAGGATTTTTCTGTCTTTCATTATTCCATAAAATTTTTTGATTTGTGATTTATATTTATGAATCGTTCATTCTAATCACCATTCCCCATTTCTATTCTATATAGAAATTCTTTTATTTTAAATTGAATTTTTTTTTTATTTATTTAATTTAATAATTTAAATAATATACATAAATTTTGAAATTTTAATATTTGGAATATATAGTTATATTAATTACATATAGAATATCAAATGAAAATAGTGATTAGAAGAAACGTCTAAAAAATGAAAAAACAAAAATAAGAAATATTCGAAAAGAAAAAAAATATTATTGAAATAAAAAAATAATACGAAGGCTAGTACTCTTCGGGAAGTGATTGGTCTGCCATATGCTATAAACGGGATTAAACTCCATTTCTCATACTTTCACTCATCGATTCACTCATTGTTAAGATTAGGTTAGGTAGGTATATTTCGATCTCACACTAAGCCAAGAAATTCAAAAACGATAAATTTTGAAATCTGGGGAAGAGAGGGATAGGGATCAACAAGTTATTGAAAATTGTTTTTCTCGCCAAGTCGAATTGCTTTATCAATGATTCGTTGAATGGATCTATGTTCAATTCGTGGGTGTACATGTATCAATCAAATGAATTTCGTTAGGATGGGGCTCATCAATTTAATTAGGATCGGTCTTATGATGAAACAATTCATTGCATTGATCAAATCCAATATCAATAAACCATTTTACCTATACTCATTAGATAAATCCAATTTTTCATTCCTGAATGAGCGACTATGTGGATAAGATATATTTATGTACATATCTTATTATTTATAATTTATAATAATTATATACACTAGACTCATCGTGGCTAGTGGCTTATTCAGAAATTGAATCAAATAGGCCTTTTTAACTCAGTGGTAGAGTAACGCCATGGTAAGGCGTAAGTCATCGGTTCAAATCCGATAAAGGGCTTTGGCTTTTTTCATAAAACTCCAGCCGTAGTATTCATATTTGATTGAAGGGAGAATAGACGACATATTCTTTTTTTTTGTAATAAAAAAAGTAAAAACCGTATAATTTCATTCAATTATAAAAAAGTTATCTTTAATTATAACAAGTTATTATTATAATAGTTATTATTATAATGAATAATATAATAGTAATTGTAGTTAGAAACTCAAAATTTAAAATTATATAGTGGCACATTTGTTTATTATTTTGATTCTAGAAGTTCTAATTCTATAATTTATATATTCTATAGAATATATAAATTATATTATTTTATTCTAGATTCTATTCTAATGCTTAGAATAGATTCAAATAATCTATCATGATTCATTAGAATCATGATAAGTCGTTTCCTTGAATTACCAAATATTCCTATTTTCCATTATTCCAATCAATTATAAAGATTCGAAATCAACAAAAAAAAATAAAAAGTAAGTGGACCTAACCCGTTGAATCATGACTATATCCACTATTCTGATATTCAAATTCGATAAGGATTAAATTAGAACAGTGGATCTTTTTTATTTCATTTTCATATTTATTTGGACTCCACACACAGGAATCTGTCGATATTTCCGATTAAATCCTCTTGTTTGTAGACGTTCTATAGGAAAAAATTGCTATTTCCCTTTCTCCACAGAGAA